TTGAATGATAAGTACTTCTACAGGTTAAGTTGAACTTCATGCCTTGATGGCTATGGGGAGGCAAGCACACCGAAAAATAAAAATACCAACTGCCCGGGATTACAGTTATGACCTGCATGGGCTGATTAGACCCGTACCATCGAGATGTCTTATTTAAGGGGAACGTATGGACGATAAATCATTCTATGGCCCTGAGGTAAGAACCAGATGCCTGATAAAGTGCATTGTTAGTAACCCCCAAGGTAGGATGGGCCCGGAGCGAGGGGAGATGCATGGGTGGGCGGGTTGCTGATTTCACGGAGGATGGGGAGTTGATAGACCAAATGAGATGAAGAATATCCGTATGGATGAGAAGAGTTTATGACTTAATGGGGTATGCAAGATAATGCAGTTATGTATAAGTAGCATTGATATATTAGTTGATCTTAATATTCATGGTGTTATGGATTTATGCTGATAAAGAATATAATGTATTAGATAATTAATGTATAATACATGCTTATATGCTAGGGGAAAATAGTTTAATGTACGATATACATAAATGTCTCGAGCACAAGAAGTAGTTTAATTAGAACATCAGCTTTGGGTGTTGACGGTGGGGGAGTAGTCCTTCCTTCTTGATATCCTGAGAAAAGTTTGTTTCCATTACTGGTTTACAAGACCAGTGTAATATTTATACTATCAGGACATTTAGTCTAGGTCTAGGATGTTGTTTTCGATTATACCTGCGATGGGTATGAGAATTACGATGATAGTGAAGTAGGCAATTGATGCTGTTTGTCCAATGATGATAAATGGATATTCGACTGGTTGAGCTCCAATTCATGTGAGGATAAATAGGTCGGCTACTAGAATTCAGTACATTGTTTGCGTGATTGGGCGGAAGGTGAGTGTTCGTTGTTTTGAGGTGTGGAGAAGTGGTATGATGGCTAGGATTAGGATTGAGAGGATCAGTGCTAGGACACCGCCTAGTTTGTTGGGAATGGAGCGTAAAATGGCATAGGCGAAGAGGAAATATCACTCTGGTTTAATGTGAGGTGGAGTGTTGAGTGGATTTGCAGGAGTATAATTATCGGGGTCTCCGAGAATATCTGGGAAAAATAAAGTTAAAATTATGAAAGCTATTAATAGGATAAGGACCCCTAAAAAATCTTTGATTGTAAAGTAAGGATGGAATGGGATTTTGTCTGAGTCTGAGTTTAGGCCTGTCGGGTTGTTTGATCCTGTTTCGTGTAGGAATAATAGGTGGACGAGTACAAGGGCTGTAATGATGAATGGTAGGATGAAATGGAAGGCGAAGAATCGTGTGAGGGTGGCTTTGTCTACTGAGAAGCCGCCTCAGATTCATTCTACTAGTGTTGTGCCGATATAGGGGATGGCTGATAGGAGGTTTGTAATGACTGTAGCTCCTCAGAATGATATTTGTCCTCAGGGTAATACATAGCCCATGAATGCTGTCGCTATTACGGCAAATAATAGTATGATTCCTATATTTCATGTTTCGATTATGTTATAGGAGCCGTAGTATACCCCGCGTCCTACGTGCAGGAATAGGCAAATAAAGAATATGGAAGCTCCGTTGGCATGTATATATCGGATAAGTCAGCCGTAGTTTACATCTCGGCAGATGTGGGCTACTGATGAGAATGCTGTTGCTGTATCTGATGTGTAGTGTATTGCTAGGAATAATCCTGTGAGGATTTGCATGATTAGGCATAGGCCTAATAGGGATCCGAAGTTCCATCATGATGAGATATTTGATGGGGTTGGGAGGTCGATGAATGAGTGGTTAATGATTTTGATTAGTGGATGTTTTTTTCGGATGATTGTCATTAGGTGTTTCTATAGTTGAATAACAACGATGATTTTTCATGTCATTAGTCATAGTTAAAGTCTATGTAGAAATTATGACAGAATTAATTTATTTTTTAAGTTTAGTGATTGCGTTAGGTTGTTTAGGCACTTCTTTGAAGCCTTCACCTATTTATGGGGGGTTATGTTTAATTGTTAGTGGGTGTTCGGGTTGTTTAGCTGTACTAGGGTTTGGTGGTTCTTTTTTAGGTTTGATAGTGTTTTTAATTTATTTAGGAGGGATGTTGGTTGTATTTGGGTATACTACTGCTATGTCTGCAGAGGATTATCCTGAGGCTTGGGTGTCTAGTTGATTTGCTATTGGGATTTTATTTATGAGCATTTTTATGGAGGTGGGTATGTTGTTTGTAAGTAAATATTATGAGGGAATAGAGTTAATGTTAGAGTTTAATAGTATAGGGGGGTGGGCAGTTTATGATGGCGATGGGTTGGGGTTAATGGGAGAGGGTGGTGCAGGTGTGGCTGCTTTATATAGTTGTTCAGCATGGTTAATGGTTGTTTCTGGTTGAACTTTATTTATAGGTGTGTTTATTATTATTGAGATTACTCGTGGGAACTAGGTAAGTAGGATTAATGGGATACAAGTTAGTGTAACTAGGAATGATAGGAAGTATAATTTTACTATTCCTTTTTGGCTGCTTAGTGCGGAGGAGGTGAGTGTGTGAATGGTTGAGGTGACTTTTGGGATAGCTTTTTCTAATCAGACAAGGTCTAATGTGGTTAAGGCTGTTTTAAAGCTTATGTTGAGTATTTTTAGTGGCAGAAGTCGGTGTATAATTGTTGGGAAATAACCTAGGGAAGTTGAGAATGAGTTTGTTGAAGAGGTTTTTGTTGATGTTAGGTTGTTGGTTAGGCTGTTAAGTTCTAGTGCGATTGCGAATCCTGCAATGGTAGCCATTAGAGCTGTTATTTTTAGGTATCAGGGCATGGTTATTACTTGTACGGTTGTTGGTGGGATATTGTATGAGATGAAGAATCCTGCTAGGATGCTTCCTAGTGCCAGTCGTTTGATTGGGTTAATTAATAGTGGGTTGTTTTCATTAATGGTGATAGTGGGAGTAAAACGGGGTTTAGTTATTAGAACAAAGTAAATAATTCGTATGCTGTATACAGCTGTTATTGAGGTGGCTACTAGTGTAATTAGTAGGGCTCAGGCGTTGGTGTAGCAGGTATTGGCTGCTTCAATAATTAGGTCTTTGGAGTAGAATCCTGTGAGAAAGGGGGTTCCTGTTAGGGCTAGGCTACCGATTGTTAAGCAGGAAGATGTAAATGGTATGGTTTTTGCAAGGCCTCCTATCTTTCGGATATCTTGTTCGTCATTTAGGTTGTGGATAATGGATCCTGCGCATAGGAATAACATAGCTTTAAAGAATGCGTGGGTGCAGATGTGGAGGAAGGCTAGATGGGGTTGATTAATACCTAGGGTAACTATCATTAGTCCTAGTTGACTTGATGTTGAGAATGCTACGATCTTTTTGATATCATTTTGGGTGAGTGCGCAGATGGCTGTGAATAAGGTGGTTATAGCACCTAAACATAGTATAGTTGTTAGGATAATATTGTTGTTTGAGATGAGTGGGTGGAAGCGGATTAATAAGAATACTCCTGCGACGACTATAGTGCTTGAGTGAAGTAGTGCTGAGACGGGAGTTGGTCCTTCTATGGCTGAGGGTAATCATGGGTGAAGTCCGAATTGGGCTGATTTTCCTGTGGCTGCTAGGAGGAGTCCTATGAGGGGGATAGTATTAGGGTTGTCTAAAATAAAGATTTGTTGAAGTTCTCAAGAGTTGGTTTTTGTGCAGAATCAAGCTATTGCTAGTATTAGGCCAATGTCGCCGATTCGGTTATATAGGATGGCTTGTAGAGCGGCTGTGTTTGCATCGGTTCGTCCGTATCACCATCCGATTAGTAGGAATGATATAATCCCGACTCCTTCTCAGCCAATGAAGAGTTGGAAAAGATTGTTAGCGGTAGTTAGAATGATTATAGTAATTAGGAATGTTAAAAGGTATTTGATAAATCGGCTAAGGTTTGGGTCTGAGTGCATATATCATGTGGAGAACTCTATGATTGATCATGTGACGTATAGGGCTACTGATAGGAAGATGATTGAGAAGAAGTCAAATTTTAGGCTTAAGGATAGTTTGATGGGGCCGATAGTGACTCATTGTCAGCTTGTAATTATAAGTTCTGCGCCGGAGTTGAAGAAGGAGGATAGGGGGATAAGGCTGATGAAAAACGCACATTTGATACATGAAGTTACGTAGTTGGGAAAGTCTATGCGTTTTGTTACGTTGGTGAATGAAATAATTATGGGGAATATTAGGAGTGCTAGGATGAGAAAGGTGGAAGATGAGATAATGTTTATTACTTTCATTTGGAGTTGCACCAAGTTTTTGGTTCCTAAGACCAACGGATTACTTCTATCCTATAAAAGTAAGAAAGCCGTACGTTTAAGTACGGTGGCATGAGTTAGCAGCTCTTGCGTACTTTCTTGGTAAATAAAGGTAGTAACACCTTGTCTCCAGATTCACAGTCCGGTATTTTTTTTTAAACTATATTTACATAGTGTGGGGCCCATAATTAATTTAGGGTTTATAGTAAGTAGGACGAGCGGTAGGATGTGTAGAGCTATAAGTGTTGATTCTCGCGTGTGTGAGGGTTGTAGGTTGTTTATATGGTTGGTTAGTTTACCTCGTTGTGTGGTGACGATTATGTAAATTGAGTAGAGGGAGGTAATAAGGATATTCACCCCTAGAAGAATAATGGATGGGCTAGATCAGGAGAATAGAGAGGTTGTGATTATTAGTTCTCCTAATAAGTTGATTGTTGGAGGTAGGGCAAGGTTAGCTAAGCTTGCTAGGATTCATCATGTGGCTATCAGCGGGAGGAGTATTTGTAGGCCTCGGGCTATGATTATTGTTCGACTATGGATGCGTTCGTAGTTTGTATTTGCTAGGCAGAATAGTAGGGAGGAGGTTAGGCCGTGGGCGATTATAAGTGTTGTAGCTCCTATAAAACTTCATGGAGTCTGGATTATAATGGCGGCGATGACTAGGGCTATATGGCTAACTGAAGAGTAGGCGATTAGGGATTTTAGGTCTGTTTGTCGTAGACAGATGGAGCTGGTTATGATTATTCCCCATAGGGATAAAAGGATGAAGGGGTAGGCTATATATTTAGTTACTGGGTCTAGGATTGTGGAGATTCGTATTATGCCATAGCCCCCTAATTTTAGTAGGACTGCTGCTAGAATTATTGATCCTGCGATTGGAGCCTCAACATGGGCTTTGGGGAGTCATAGGTGAACACCGTAAAGTGGTATTTTGACTATAAAGGCTGTGATGCATGCTAGTCATAGGATGTTGTTAGATCATGTTTGGTTGATTGGAGAAGAGTCTAGTGTTATTAGGATGAAGTTTAATGTTCCTGTTGAGTTTTGTACGTAAATTAAGGCAATCAATAGGGGAATAGACCCTACTAAGGTGTAAAATAGGAAGTAGATTCCTGCGTTAAGTCGCTCTGTCTGGTTGCCCCATCGTGTGATGATTACGAGGGTTGGGATGAGGGTGGCTTCAAATAGGATGTAAAATATGATAAGTTCGTTGGCGGAGAATGTCATGGTGAGTAGAATTTGAAGGCAAATTAGTAGTGAGATATATAGTTTTTTGACGTGCTCAGGTTCTTTTTTGGTATGGTTTTGGCTGGCCAAAAGTATTAGTGGCAGAAGCCAGGTTGTTAGAATTAGGAGTGGGGTTGATAAGGGGTCTGTGGAGAATAGGGTAGAGAAGCTTAGGCTGTTTTCGTTGTTTTGTCATAAGAGGTTAATAGAAACTAGGTTAATCAAGAGGCTGTAGGTTGTTACGTTGATTCAGACTTTTTTATTGCTTGAAAGCCATGTTAGGGGTAATAGTATGAGTGATGGGAAAATAATTTTTAGCATTGTAAGAGGTTTAAGTTGTGGACGAAGTCAGAGCCGTAGGTGTTTGAAATTTTTGCTAGTAGGGCTAATCCGACAGCTGCCTCGCAGGCAGCGAACACTAAAATGACAATGGGGATTGGGAATATAATTATTGAGTGCGTGTTTAATGGTGTAATTGTGGCTAGGATGAATAAGGATAGTATTATGCCTTCTAGGCATAGGAGAGTGGATATAAGGTGTGATCGGAATATGAGTGTTCCTAGTAAAGAGAAAGTGAAGGCCAGGGCAATGTTAAGTACGGCAGGCGTCATTTTTGGTAATTATGATACCATCATAATCTAATGAGTCGAAATCATTAATTTTAATTAAACTAATTACCAGTTATTCTGTCCATTCTAAGCCTTTTTGTGTTCATTCGTAGGCTAGGCCAAGGGCTAAGATTGTAATTAGGATAAACGCTATAATTGTTGGTGTGCTTATATTGGGAAACTGTATAGCTCAGGGTAGTGGGAGGAGTAATGCAATTTCAAGGTCGAATAGTAGGAAGGTGATTGCTACTAGGAAAAATTTTATTGAAAAGGGCAGTCGGGCTGAGCTTATAGGGTCGAACCCACATTCGTATGGATTGGCTTTTTCAGTATAAATGTTAAGGTGGGGGAGTCAGAAGGCTACGGAAATTAGGATGGAGGCTAAGGTGATGTTTACTAGTAAAATAATTATTATGTTAATTACTCCCTTCTAGGTTGTTCTAGAGCTAACTGATTGGAAGTCAGATGTACTTTTTATACTAAGAGAGTAAGATCCTCATCAATAAATGGAAACATATAGGAATAATCATACTACGTCTACGAAGTGTCAATATCACGCTGCTGCTTCGAAGCCGAAATGGTGTTTTGATGTGAAGTGGAATTTTAATTGTCGTAGGAGGCAGATAATTAGGAAAGTAGAGCCGATAATTACGTGGAGGCCATGGAATCCGGTTGCCATAAAAAATGTTGACCCGTAGATTCCATCTGAGATAGAAAATGGTGTTTCGAAGTATTCTGAGGCTTGGAGGATAGTGAAATAAACCCCTAGTGCGATTGTGATAAACAAGGCTTGATTTATATTGTTTCGTTTACCTTCCATGAGGCTATGGTGGGCTCATGTGATTGATACTCCTGATGCTAGTAAGACTGATGTGTTTAGGAGTGGGACTTCTAGGGGGTTTAGGGGTGTGATTCCTGTGGGTGGTCAACACCCTCCTAAGTCATGTGTTGGAACTAGGCTTGAGTGGTAGAATGCTCAGAAGAAACCTGCGAAGAAAAATACTTCGGAGATGATGAAAAGGATTATTCCGTAACGTAGGCCTTTTTGTACAATGGGTGTGTGATGGCCTTGATAAGTGCCTTCTCGGATAACATCGCGTCATCATTGGTATATAGTGAGTAGGTTACCTAGAAGTCCTAATGATAGAAGGATGGCTGAGTTGTAGTGGAATCATATTACTAACCCTGAGGTAAGTAGGAGGGCAGAGAAGGCCCCTGTTAAAGGTCATGGGCTTGGGTTGACTATATGGAAAGCGTGAGTTTGGTGGGTCATTAAGTATTATCATGTAAGTAGAGGCTTACTAATAGGGTAAACACGTAAGCTTGAATTAGGGCTACGGCGAATTCTAGGATAGTAAGAAGGGCTAAAATGATAAATGTAATTGTGGCTGTTGGTGGGCTAATACTTGTGAGGACTAGTGTGGCGCCACCGATTAGATGGATTAGCAAGTGACCTGCGGTGATGTTGGCTGTCAGACGGACTGCCAGGGCTATGGGTTGAATAAACAAGCTAATGGTCTCGATAATGATTAGTATGGGGATAAGAGAGATGGGGGTACCTTGGGGTAGGAAGTGGGCTAGTGAGGCTTTTAATTTATGTCGGAATCCTAGGATCACGGCTCCAGCTCATAAAGGGATTGCTATTCCTAGATTTGTTGATAGCTGTGTTGTTGGGGTGAATGTGTGGGGCAAGAGTCCTAGAAGGTTAGTTGAGCCGATGAATATAATTAAGGATACTAGTATGAGAGATCATGTGCGTCCTTTTGGTGAGTGAATTAACATTATTTGTTTAATAATGAGTTTAATCAATCATTGTTGAAATGAGTGGAAGCGGTTTGAGATTAGGCGTTTGGAAGAAGTTATGAGTATAGAGGGGAGTATAATAATAAGTACAACAATAGGAAGACCTATTATTGTAGGGGTAATGAAAGAGGCGAATAAATTTTCGTTCATTTTAATTCTCATGGGTTATTTGTTTTTATGAGTTTGATTGATTTTACTGATGGAGTTTGTGGGAAATTATGGAGTGAAATTTTTAGTTGTATAAGAATGAATAGTGTGATTGTAGTTGATAGCACAGTTGTGAATCATGTAGATGTATCCAGTTGTGGCATTCACTACGGAGACTTATTATCTCTAACTTTAACTTAAAAGGTTAACGCTCTAAGCTTCGTAATGTAATTAAATTATTGATAGAGATCAATCTTCAAAGTTTTTTAGAGGGACCATTTCTAGTACGATAGGCATAAAACTGTGATTAGACCCACAGATTTCTGAACATTGTCCGTAAAATAACCCAGGTCGATTGGATGAGATGGTTGCTTGGTTTAGTCGGCCAGGGATAGCGTCTGTTTTTAACCCTAATGAGGGGATAGCTCATGAGTGGAGGACATCTTCGGATGAAATTAGTATTCGAATAGGTAGTTCTATGGGCAATACTACTCGGTTATCTACTTCTAGGAGGCGAAGTTCTCCGGGTTTTAAATCAGTGGTTGGGACCATGTATGAGTCGAAGCAGAGGTCTTCGTAATCTGTGTATTCATAGCTTCAGTATCATTGGTGGCCTATTGTTTTGACTGTGAGGGCTGGGTTGTTAATTTCGTCTATTATGTATAGGATTCGTAGGGAAGGGAGGGCGATTAGGATTAGGATTACGGCGGGTAGGATGGTTCAGATAGTCTCCACTTCTTGGGCGTCTATAGTGCTTGTATGAGTTAGTTTTGTTGTGAGCATGAGTGTGATGATGTAGAGAACCAGAGAGCTAATTAGAAATACGATTATAAGCGTGTGATCATGAAAGTTTATTAGTTCTTCTATAATAGGTGAGGAAGCATCTTGTAAGCCTAGCTGGAATGGGTAAGCCATATAAGATATATAGAGTCTAATCTATAATTTAACTTTGACAAAGTTATGTAATTTATTTACTAATATCTCATTGAGAAAGACATAGAGGTTATGATGCTGGCTTGAAACCAGTTTTAGGGGGTTCGAATCCTTCCTTTCTTATTTTACTTTTACAAAGGTTGGTTCTTCAAATGTATGATATGGTGGGGGACAGCCGTGAAGTCACTCTAAATTTGTAGAGGTGTGTTCCACGTAAAGTACTTCTCGTTTAGAAGCGAAGGCTTCTCAGATTATGAAAACTATAATTAGGACTGCTGTGAGTGAGATGAAAGATCCTATGGATGACACTGTGTTTCATGTTGTGTAAGCATCCGGGTAATCGGAATAACGTCGTGGCATACCCGATAGACCAAGGAAATGTTGTGGGAAAAATGTTATGTTTACTCCTACGAATATAATGGCGAAGTGGGCTTTGGCTCATATATCATCTAGTGTGTATCCTGTAAATAATGGGAATCAGTGCACAAATCCGGCTATGATAGCAAACACAGCGCCCATAGATAGGACATAGTGGAAGTGAGCAACTACATAATACGTGTCGTGAAGAACGATATCTAGGGAAGAGTTTGATAGGACAATGCCTGTTAATCCGCCTACTGTGAATAGGAAAATAAATCCTAGTGCCCATAGTATTGCAGGGGATCATTTGATGTTACCTCCATGTAGGGTTGCTAATCAGCTGAAGACCTTAACTCCTGTTGGGATAGCGATAATTATTGTGGCTGATGTGAAGTAGGCTCGTGTGTCTACATCAAGTCCTACTGTGAATATGTGGTGGGCTCAGACGATGAACCCTAGGAATCCGATAGATATTATAGCTCAAACTATACCCATATATCCGAATGGCTCCTTTTTACCCGAGTAGTAAGTTACGATGTGGGAGATAATGCCAAAGCCTGGGAGAATAAGAATATAGACCTCTGGGTGACCGAAGAATCAGAATAGGTGCTGGTAGAGGATGGGGTCACCTCCTCCAGCTGGGTCAAAGAAAGTGGTATTTAGATTACGATCTGTAAGAAGTATCGTAATTCCTGCGGCTAGGACAGGTAAGGAGAGGAGCAGGAGTACAGCGGTAATCAAGACGGATCAGACAAATAGAGGGGTTTGGTATTGTGTTATAGCTGGTGGCTTCATGTTGATGATTGTAGTGATAAAATTAATGGCTCCGAGGATTGAGGACACACCTGCTAAGTGTAGTGAAAAGATAGTTAGGTCAACTGATGCTCCGGCATGTGCTAAGTTACCGGCTAATGGTGGGTAGACTGTTCAGCCTGTCCCTGCTCCGGCTTCTACTATTGATGATGCTAGAAGAAGGAGAAATGATGGGGGTAAAAGTCAGAAGCTCATGTTATTTATTCGAGGGAATGCTATGTCTGGTGCTCCAATTATAAGTGGGACAAGTCAGTTCCCGAAGCCACCAATTATTATTGGTATAACTATGAAGAAAATTATCACGAATGCGTGGGCTGTTACAATTACGTTATAAATTTGATCGTCGCCCAGTAGGGCGCCTGGTTGACCAAGTTCAGCTCGAATTAAGATGCTTAGGGCTGTCCCTACTATACCTGCTCAGGCTCCGAATAGTAAGTATAAGGTCCCGATGTCTTTATGATTGGTAGAGAATAATCAGCGATTAATGAACATAGGTAAAATGGCTGAGTAAAGCATTAGACTGTAAATCTAAGCACAGAGGATAAAGCCTCTTTTTACCAAGCCTTAAGGTGATAATCACATCGAATTGCAAATTCGAAGGTGTAGATAACTACCTCTACTAAGGCTTCTCCCGCCCCCTTTTCTGATAGGCGGGAGAAGTAGATTGAAGCCAGACTAGGGTGTTTAGCTGTTAACTAAAAGTTCATAGGTTTTAATCCTATCAATCTAGATGAGGATTTAGCTTAATTAAAGCGATTGATTTGCACTCATTAGATGTAAGATGTAGTCTTGCAGTCCTTATCAGAAGTTAAACCTTTTGGTTTACTTAGGGCTTTGAAGGCTCTTGGACTTATTATCCTAAACTTCTGCTATAGAAGTAGGGGTGACAGGGGAAGTATTAGTGTGCTAATGATTGTTGTAGGCGATAATATGATATTGTTTTTTTTGAAGCTTTGATGGTTGAATATTTTGGAGTTATTGTTGCTTGGGAAAGTGGTTAGTGAAGTTGAATAAATAAGTCGTGTGTAAAAGAATAGGTTAATTAGGGCGGTCATTGCTATTAATGAGGCTAGGGGTAAGTTATTGTTTTTTATAAGTTCGGTGATAATAGCTCATTTGGGTAAGAATCCTGTGAGTGGGGGAAGACCTCCTATTGACAGTAAAATTAATGAGATTATAGGTAGAGCTATTGGTATTTTATTTCATATAAGGGATATAGAGGTAATTGATGTAAATGAGTGTGTATGGAATATAATGAATAGGGGGATGGTTATTGTGATGTAGATTAGGAGATTCAGGGTTGTTAGTGATGGGTTATAGGGTAGAATGGAGACTATTCAGCCTATGTGGGCGATTGATGAGTAAGCTAAGATTTTTCGTGTTTGTGTTTGGTTAAGTCCGTTTCATGCTCCGATCAATACCGAAATAATGGCTGATAAGATTAATAGGTTGTGGTTTATAAGTTCATAAAATTGGGATAGGATAGATAGTGGGGCGACTTTTTGTCATGTAAGGAGGATAATTCCTACGTTGAGTTTAATACCTTGTGTGACTTCTGGGAGTCATGAGTGGAAGGGGGCTAATCCTAGCTTGATTGCTAGAGAGATAAAAGTTATTGTTATGATAATGTTGTAAGTATCCGGTAGGAATGTCCATAGTCCTAGTTGTTTGAAGTTTATAAGAATAGAGAGGAGGAATATTATTGAGGCGGTTGCTTGTGTAAGGAAGTATTTAGTAGCTGCTTCAGTGGAGCGGGGGTTGGGGTTGCTTACTATAAGTGGAATAAGGGCTAACAAGTTTATTTCTAGGCCAATTCACATGACAAATAAGTTGGAGCTTAGCATGGTGATTATTGGTCCTGCTGTGATAGTTATATAGATAATTATAAGTGTGATTGGGTTGATTAGTACGGGAAGGGTTTAAACCAACATTTTCGGGGTATGGGCCCGATAGCTTAATTAGCTGACCTTACTTTAGAACAGGGTGTAATGGGTAGCACGGAGAATTTTGGATTCTTAAGTATAGGTTCAATTCCTATTGTTCTAGAAATAAGAGGATTTAAACCTCTATGTTTTACTCTATCAAAGTAACTCTTTTTCAGACATATTTCTAGGTGTACGGTGGGATACTTGCTATGAAGATTGGTGTAGAGATATGTCATATACAGAAGGCTAAGGTTAATGGTAAGAAGTTTTTTCATAGGAGATGTATTAGCTGGTCGTAGCGGAATCGTGGGTAGGAGGCTCGGATTCATAGGAAGAGGGCTGTTAGTGTTAGGGTTTTTAGTATGAAATTTATAGTGAAGATTTCTGGGTTGTTAGAATCGTGGAGGGGGCCTATGAATACAATTGTTGAAAGGGCATTTATTAAAATAATATTTATGTATTCGGCTATGAAAAATAGGGCGAAAGGTCCTGCGGCGTACTCCACATTGAAGCCTGAGACTAACTCTGATTCTCCTTCTGTTAGGTCGAATGGGGCTCGGTTTGTTTCTGCTAGTGTTGAAATAAATCACATTATGGCTAATGGCCAGGCTGGGACTAGGAGTCATAGTGGTTCTTGTGTGTAGATAAGGGATTGGATTGAGAAGGATCCATTTATTAAGAGGACTGATAGGAGAATAATTGCCATTGTTACTTCGTAAGAGATTGTTTGTGCGACTGCTCGCAGGGCTCCAAATATTGAGTATTTGGAGTTAGATGCTCATCCTGACCATAGGATGGAGTATACTGAAAGGCTTGATGTGGCTAGAATAAATAGAATACCTAGGTTTAAGTTAACTAGGGGGTGTGGTATGGGTAGTGGGATTCATAGACTAAGGGCTAGTGATAAGGATAATGTTGGGGCGATAATAAATAGGGTGGTGGAAGTGGTTAGGGGGCGCAGTGGCTCTTTAATGAATAGTTTTATAGCGTCTGCAAATGGTTGAAGGACTCCGAAGGGTCCCACGATGTTGGGACCTTTTCGTAGTTGTATGTAGCCTAAAATTTTTCGTTCTACTAGGGTAAGGAATGCTATGGCGATTAATACTGGGATTAGAAGTGTGAGGATATTAATTAAATACACTATTAGGGAGAGGATTTGAACCTCTGGGGACAAGGTTTTAAATCTTACGCAATTTCCTGGCTCTGCCACCCTAATAATACCCTTGTCTAGGGTGTTGTTGGACAAACTTACTAAATTTAGATAATTTCATATATTAGTTTTAAGGCGCTTATATAAAGGAGGCCTCATTTCTCTTGTCCTTTCGTACTGGGAGAAATAGTTAATAGATAGAAACCGACCTGGATTACTCCGGTCTGAACTCAGATCACGTAGGACTTTAATCGTTGAACAAACGAACCATTAATAGCTGCTGCACCATTGGGATGTCCTGATCCAACATCGAGGTCGTAAACCCTAATTGTCGATATGGACTCTTGAATAGGATTGCGCTGTTATCCCTAGGGTAACTTGGTCCGTTGATCAAATAAATTGGGTCAATTAGATTTTTAGTACTTTGACTTGTAGGTCTTGGTCAAAATCGTTCGGAGGTTTTTTTATTCTCCGAGGTCACCCCAACCGAAATTTCTGGCTTAATTCTTTTTCTTTGTCCCCTGGGGTTGTTAGTTTAATAGTTAAGACAGTAAATTAAAGCTCCATAGGGTCTTCTCGTCTTATTTTAATATCCCCGCCTCTTCACGGGGGGGTCAATTTCACTGATTAGAGGTAAGAGACAGTTGAATCCTCGTGGGGCCATTCATTCCAGTCCCTAATTAAGGAACAAGTGATTATGCTACCTTTGCACGGTCAGGATACCGCGGCCGTTGAACGTTTGTCACTGGGCAGGCAGTGCCTCTAATACTTTTTATGCTAGAGGTGATGTTTTTGGTAAACAGGCGGGATTCTTGTTTGCCGAGTTCCTTTTACTTCTTTTAATCTTTCCTTGTTGCACGCCTGTGTTGGATTAACATTTGTGGGTAGGTTGTTTTTATTAGTGGTGTTTTTACCTAAAAGTGTTAACTAACAATGGTTATCCGGGTTGTTATAGGCTTGTGCTTGGAGAACAGTGTTCTTGTTACTCATGTTAACAGTGTTTCATCTATATAGTTATAGATTATCCCGATTAGTATTATAGGAATTCATTGGTATTTATGGTATTAAGGGGTTTATAGTGTTGAGCTTTAACGCTTTCTTTATTGGTGGCTGCCTTTAGGCCAACAATGGTTCGGAGGTGTAGGTTTATTCACTATAAAAGGTTGTTCCCATTTCTAAAGAGCTGTCCCTCTTTAGATTAAAATTTAAGGTTACATTTTGATTATTATTTCTTGTGGTAACCTTAAAGTTGAACTGAAATTCTTTATCGGGAAACCAGCTATCACCAAGCTCGGTAGGCTTTTCACCTCTACCTAGGAGTCGTCCCACTATTTTGCTACATAGACGGGTTAGTTCTTTATACTGCTCTTAGGTAGCTCGTTTGGTTTCGGGGTGTCTGGCTAAAGGTCTCTTAGTTAGATTTTTTCTAGTTAACTCATTATGCAAAAGGTACAAGGTTTAATCTTTGCTTATTTTTACTTTTAAGAATTCTTTCATCTTTCCCTTGCGGTACTTTCTCTATAGCTCCTGAAGTAAATTTCTTTCTCCAATACTTTTTTTTGTCAAATGGTTTGTTTTATTAAGGTTTATAGTTGAGTGAAGTGTTTAGTTAGGGCTAGGCTTGGTTCATGATGTCCATTGGTTGTGGAGTCTTCTGGGTGTAGGCCAGATGCTTTTGTTGATAAGCTACATCATGGTTATTCCAAGCACACTTTCCAGTATGCTTACCTTGTTACGACTTATCTCCTCTCGTAGAAGTTTGATGTAATTATTTATAGGTTTCGTCTATCTAGTTTGAGGAGGGTGACGGGCGGTGTGTACGTACTTCATTGCTCAATTCAACTAAGCTCTCTATTCTTAGTTTACTACTAAATCCTCCTTTGTCCTTTAGTTTCATAAAGGGTAGCGTAATGTTCTTAAAAAGAAAATGTAGCCCATTGCTTCCCACCCCATTGGCTACACCTTGACCTAACGTTTTTATGGTGATTCTCTTGCTTACTTTTATGCCTTTTTAGGGTTTGCTGAAGATGGCGGTATATAGGCTGTATTAGCAAGGGGTGGTGAGGTATAACGGGGTTTATCGATTATAGAACAGGCTCCTCTAGATGGATATAAAGTACCGCCAAGTCCTTTGAGTTTTAAGCTGTGGCCAGTAGTTCTCAGGCAAATATTTTTGTTTTAAAATTATTGAAGTTTAGGGCTAAGCATAGTGGGGTATCTAATCCCAGTTTGGATCTTAGCTATCGTGTATTAAGTATGTTAGAATTACTTTCGTCATTGGTTTTAGGTTCAGCGATGAATTTTCACATATTGGATGAATTTTAATTCTATTTTGTTTGTTCTTAGTAACACGTTTTACGCCGAGAGATAATTAGTTTGGGTTAATCGTATGACCGCGGTGGCTGGCACGAAATTTACCAACCCTTAAAGAGGCATGGCTTAGTCAAACTTTCGTTCATTGCTTAATTTTTATCACTGCTGGGTCCCGTGGGGGCGTGGCTGGGCAAGGTGTCTTTAGCTATTGAATGTACTTGATACCCTCTCCTAAGAGTTAAATACTAACTCTATGGGATTTGACACTGGTTTATGGAAATTTGCATGTGTAATTCTACCTCCAACTAATTATAAGGCTAGGACCAAACCTTTTGTTGTTTATGGGATGCTTGCATCCATCTAAGCATTTTCAGTGCTTTGCTTTTATTAAGCTACATTAACTGGAAAGTAAACATACTGAAATTGTACTTGGGAATTTTTGGGGTTTTGAGTTGCTTTTTGGTATTGATTTTTTTGTGTTTTTTTTTGGTTAATACTAAATTTTAAGTCATATTTGGGTGATTACTCGAATGTACGAGAGCCCCGTAATGGTCTTTTGCTCTTAGAGGCTAGGGGGTGGTAGGTATGGTTAGTAAATCCTATGTCTAAAAAACATGAAAAGTATGTCCTTGGGGATTGGTTGGGGGAAAAAACATCCGCATGATTAATACGACTTATATATATGTACCGGTCCAATTAATTAATATGCTGCTAGGGAACGTGTGAGGATACATGACGC